AGAGAAACTCCATGAAAGAAAAATTAATGATTCATATAAATCACTTAACGGGAAATGCCCCGAATAAATCCACCGAGTGACTAATAATCCTGTTATACAGAAAAAGGTAGCTATCATGCCCTTTTCTGACGAATCATATAGTCTTACGATTTCATCGACTAATAAGGTTATCAAATGAATTGTAATTACGATTGAAACGATCGAAAAGGAGATATGCGTTAATATATGCTCTAAAGTTGAAAATATCATAAAAAATCTTAAAAAAAAAGAGGAATCCCTCAATTACGGAAGGGAAATCCGGAATTGAGTTCATTATAGGATCTATTGTATCTTTTTTAGAAGATGGCATGCCGCCACTCGGACTCGAACCGAGATGCTCTAGCACTGCTTCCTAAGAGCAGCGTGTCTACCGATTTCACCATAGCGGCTTGCTCGAACTCATAATAGCCTATTCATATTCAATCGTCGAGATTAAAGGGGTCAAGTCAATGCAATATTTTTTAAGAAAGATTTAAAATGATGAATAAAAATTCGTTCAAATCGGGATTTGAAGGTTCAGTATTTTCATGTAGGGTGTCAGTTTTATTTAACTTAGGGCTTTCGCGTAGTTTAGTTTATGCTCTCTTAGAATTAATTGAACTGTTGTAACTAGATAGTTCTGCCCTCAATCCAAGGATAGAACTCAAAATAAAATGTCTTTTCTCATTTTCATTTTTTAATGATTCATTTCTCATTTATTTGATTTCATAAATCTGAAACAAAAAAATGCATTTTATCAATGAACACAAAATAGGATCTATTTTGAATCACTTAAAAATTAACACATTTTTGTACATAATATCGTCTTTTACCGATTGGGTTGAAAGCAAGAGGCATATGAGAGTATAGATAATAATTAAAAGAAATAGTGATTCGGAAAGTTACAAACAAAATTTGAAACTTAATTTATTAGTTTCAATGACCCTTTCATTTTGAATAAAGATCTTATATTTGCCCTTTTCAAAATATAGAAAGAAAGAAAACGTTTTTATTTTTTATTATTGTGATTGTGACAAGCGGGTCGATGGGGAAAATAAGAATCCCCACCCCGAAAATGATAAAATATACTAAAAAGAAAGGGAAAACCCCATATCTTATCTTTATTCGTTTTTTCAAACACAAAGGTATTATTTTTAGAATTCGGTAAAGAGACAAATTATTATTATATATATCAGAAAAGCAAGACGAATTCTATTTCATATTGATTAGTCCAATACAGTAAGTAATGGAAATTATTAATTATATTATAAATAAAATTAGCCAATTTTTCGAGTCAAGTTGATTCAGATTATTCCAACGTTTGATTATTTATTTGTTTGTCGCACAAAAAAACTTTTTGAATTTCCGGTAGAAAGGGATTTCGCTAATGAAAAGGCTTTTAGTGCTGCCCAATATCCCTTCTTTTTCCACATATTTTTTCGAATACGCTTTTTTGATATAGAAGTACGTTTTTTTGGAACTGCCATTTTAAAATTACGAGATCGCTCATTGTTATAGTTGGATGTGAAAGACATCTATTGTTCAAAACGAATTGTTCTGTACTATATCTATCTATTTATTCTCTAGATAATATTCTCTTCATAAAAAATAAATATAGATATGTGAAAATCGTATAAAATATTACTAAAAAAAAAAAGAATATGATATATGATTATTATGTGATTTAAAAAAATTGTTTTTTCTATTCCCTACAATATCTGGAAGAAAGAAAAATTTGTACTGATTGGTATCCTTATTTCTCATTCTTTCTCACTGAAATCTATATCTGTAGAATCTGCTATATCATAGAAACGAAATTGGTTGAAGTTTATAAAATCCAACCTCCATTTCTGTTTCTGTCTATTTTCTGCGTTCGATATTTCATTTACATGTAATAAAATACATCAAAAAGTTTAAGAAACCAACTTTTCCCTACTGAAAAAACTTTCATCTTTTTTTTCTATTAATTGGTCAAGCCCGAGGAAGGGGTATTTCTAATTTCACTTTTCAAATTTGAATGGGACTGGTAATTAATCTGTTAAAAGATACGTGACATAATACTAGTTAATAATTTTGAATAAACTAACTACAATGGCGAGTTCTTATCTCATTAGGCCAAGTTGTTGATCTTAGTTGATCCTATGATTAATATCAGAATCAAAGACCTTTTTTTGGTATAATTCTTCATCCTTGCTCTATGGGAGAGAAATTTTTGTAATAATACTAAAAATTGTAAGTTTTTCTATCTTCATAAATATCTTAATTAAGAACTAAGTATTCACTTTTTACTAGTAATTTATTTGACCAATTCTAATTTTTTGATTTGAATATTTGAAGTATTTAGGAAAGACTCAAAATAAGTAAGAATAGAAAATTCTAAAATTCTCTTTAAGTTAGTTTAAGTTAGTGCATATCTTTATTTTTTTTTATTGACTCCTTTCCCTTTCGAAAAAGGCAAGATCTGACGAATCGGAAACAATTA